CCTTCCCTTCGTAGAAGTAAAAAAGAATACTATGATGGTTCTGTTACTTTATATATTTATCTCGTCTGTGATTTAGCAATCCCAAAGTTTCTTTTTGATACGATCAAATAAGTAAAAAATGATCTTTTTTTTTTTCATTTTCGTACTCTTTCTTTCATAGCATAAGTATCAGAAAGAGACTTCTGGTGTGGAAGAAAAGTGGTTTGTGACGCTGAAATGTACTCCCGACACATAAGATCAAATCGGAAATAACCTTTATTTCATACTACTATCTCGATACAAAATCTCATGTTATGAAAAAACAATAATGGTTTGCTCATATCGAACTCGAAGTGCCATGCTATTATTACTTATAATTTTCTTTTATAATCAATATGGCGAAGGCATAGTCTTCTTTTTTTTTTTCAATCAAATAAAAACTCATTGGCGCCAAGCGTGAGGGAATGCTAGACGTTTGGTAATTTCTCCTCCGACCAGAATAAAAGATCCCATTGACGCGGCTAATCCCATGCATATTGTATGCACATCAGGTGGCACAAATTGCATAGTATCATAAATGGCTATTCCTGGTATTACCCATCCGCCGGGAGAGTTTATAAACAAATAAAGATCCCTAGTATCATCTTCTATACTGAGATATACCATGAGACCAACAAGTTGATTTGAGATCTCGCTATCAACCTCTTGGCCTAAAAAAAGTAATCTTTCTCGATAAAGTCGGTTGATTAGGACAAAATTGTATCTCTAAGGAAAAAATTGCATCCCTTAGGAACCGTACGTGCACCTTTGGATGCATACGGTTCAAAAAAATTGCGAAAAAAAAAAAAAGAATCAATGTGTCGATTCCAGTTTTATTTCTTTTTTTTTTTTTTATGTAACAGGTTTTTTTAATGAAAGGTCTTCTATTAAAAAAAACGAGATGAGTTTTGGCTCCCTTCCCTCTAAAAAAAAAAAGAGATTACTGAACTTATTAAACTAACCTATCATTGATGTATTGTTTCATCGATATTAAAATCACGATGTCATTGTCTTGTTCCTGAATGGGCCCTTTCAATTCTTTTAGGTTCATGGTCTACCCCGGGAAAAGATCTGTCCGAATTCTATTTGCACATATAGGACAAATGGTCTCAGTACCATTTTTTTGTTATGACTTCTTTTTTTTTAGTTAATTTCGTGTCTTGCTTTCCCAAAACTATTTGATGTATTCATCATACTATTCCGTTGGTTGGCAATTTGGGATCACTACTATCACTACTATAGTAATAGTAGGTATAAAGTAATAGTAGGTATAAGAATCATTTATGATATAAGTGGTAATCGTACATATATTATATTACCAATTTGTTATTGATTTGGTATTTTCTGAACGGAGCCTGGATACTTTATTTTATCAGTCCAAGTAAACCATAAATTCTTATAAATTTATAATATTGATCCCCAATATAAAATAAATTGATCTAATTGCACTTCACGCTCCGAATGATTGATTGATGCTTCACTCAATACAATATCTCTTGGGCGAAACAGAGGATATCTCGATCAGGGGAGAGAACGGGTAAATCCCATATGACCCAATATGTCTGACAAGTCGCACTATACGTCAACCCAAACCGCATCTTCCTCTCCAGGACTCCGAAAAGGTACTTTTGGAACACCAATGGGCATTAAATTAAAGAAAAAAATTTAGTACTATACTTCACTTTAATATGGAAACGTACCAATCAATGGTTTATTGTCTTCATCCCTTTTTTCTCTTTATTCTATTTGATACATAGATTGGAAAGTTTATAGAGTAAGACAGAATGAATAAAGAAAAATTTGAACGAAGAAATCGATCGTTCGAATGATAAACAAGTATCTATCCATTCGTTCCCCAAAAATGGGACCAATCCTCCCATTGCGTATTGGTACTTATCGGGTATAGAATAGATCTGCTTCTCTTTGTTCTTACGAACAAAATTGTTCCGTTATTTTCAATGGAATAAATATTAATCTTTTCTGATACAGAATCTACTGAAAAGGTTAGGTACATAGTATATATAGATATAGTCTTTTCCAACGCGATAAAATAAAGTGACATAGTGTCTATTTTTCTTTGATAAAGAGGTATTTCCATGGGTTTGCCTTGGTATCGTGTTCATACTGTCGTATTGAATGATCCCGGTCGATTGCTTTCTGTTCATATAATGCATACAGCTCTAGTTTCTGGTTGGGCTGGTTCGATGGCTTTATACGAATTAGCAGTTTTTGATCCCTCTGATCCCGTTCTTGATCCAATGTGGAGACAAGGTATGTTCGTTATACCCTTCATGACTCGTTTAGGAATAACCAATTCGTGGGGTGGTTGGAGTATTTCAGGAGGAACTATAACAAATCCGGGTATTTGGAGTTATGAAGGTGTGGCAGGGGCACATATAGTGTTTTCCGGCTTGTGCTTCTTGGCAGCTATCTGGCATTGGGTATATTGGGACCTAGAAATATTCTGTGATGAACGTACGGGAAAACCTTCTTTGGATTTGCCCAAGATCTTTGGAATTCATTTATTTCTCTCAGGGGTAGCTTGCTTTGGCTTTGGTGCATTTCATGTAACAGGTTTGTATGGTCCTGGAATATGGGTGTCCGATCCTTATGGACTAACTGGAAAAGTACAATCTGTAAATCCAGCGTGGGGCGCGGAAGGTTTTGATCCTTTTGTTCCGGGAGGAATAGCCTCTCATCATATTGCAGCGGGTACTTTGGGCATATTAGCTGGCCTATTCCATCTTAGTGTCCGTCCGCCTCAACGTCTATACAAAGGATTACGTATGGGCAATATTGAAACTGTACTTTCCAGTAGTATCGCTGCTGTTTTTTTTGCAGCTTTTGTTGTTGCTGGAACTATGTGGTATGGTTCAGCAACTACCCCAATCGAATTATTTGGTCCTACTCGTTATCAGTGGGATCAGGGATACTTTCAGCAAGAAATATATCGAAGAGTTAGTGCCGGGCTAGCCGAAAATCTTAGTTTATCGGAAGCTTGGTCTAAAATTCCCGAAAAATTAGCTTTTTATGATTATATTGGTAATAATCCGGCAAAAGGGGGATTATTCAGAGCAGGCTCAATGGACAATGGGGATGGAATTGCTGTTGGATGGTTAGGACACCCCGTCTTTAGAGATAAAGAAGGGCACGAGCTTTTTGTACGTCGTATGCCTACTTTTTTTGAAACATTTCCGGTAGTTTTGGTAGATGAAGACGGAATTGTGAGAGCTGATGTTCCTTTTAGAAGGGCAGAATCAAAGTATAGTGTTGAACAAGTAGGTGTTACTGTTGAGTTCTATGGTGGCGAACTTAATGGAGTAAGTTATTCTGATCCTGCTACTGTGAAAAAATATGCTAGACGTGCCCAATTAGGTGAAATTTTTGAATTAGATCGGGCTACTTTGAAATCCGATGGTGTTTTTCGTAGCAGTCCAAGGGGTTGGTTCACTTTTGGGCATGCTACGTTTGCTTTGCTCTTCTTTTTCGGACACATTTGGCATGGCGCTAGAACCTTGTTCAGAGATGTTTTTGCTGGTATTGATCCAGATTTGGATGCTCAAGTGGAATTTGGAGCATTCCAAAAACTTGGAGATCCAACTACAAGGAGACAAGTAGTCTGATACGACATTGTTGTGGTATCTTTCGCCTCTATTTTTTTTTTGATTTGACATCGGGTATCAGAGAAATCTTGACTTGAATCACCATCTTTTCTTTGACTTTTTTTCTTTCTTTATATGATATGGTAAATGATCCCAAATGAATAGGTGTGGAAGCTATAATTGTAAACCACGATCGAATCCATGGAAGCATTGGTTTATACATTCCTTTTAGTCTCGACTTTAGGGATAATTTTTTTCGCTATCTTTTTTCGAGAACCGCCTAAGGTTCCGACTAAAAAAATGAAATAACTTTTCGAAATAATTTAATTGAAGTAATGAGCCTCCCAATATGGGAGGCTCATTACTTCAACTAGTCCCCGTGTTCTTCGAATGGATCTCTTAGTTGTTGAGAGGGTTGCCCAAAAGCGGTATATAAGGCGTACCCAGTAAAGCTTACAAGTAAACCAGATATGGAGATGGCGACTAGGGTTGCTGTTTCCATTTTTAGATAATTTCAAGATCACAATGGATCTACGATAAGATCGCTTATTTACAACTACAACGGAATAGTATACAAAGTCAACAGATCTCAACCAATCGTTAAATAGGATTTATGGCTACACAAACCGTTGAGGATAGTTCTAGATCTGGGCCAAGACGAACTACTGTAGGGGATTTATTGAAACCATTGAATTCGGAATATGGTAAAGTAGCTCCGGGATGGGGGACTACACCACTTATGGGGGTCGCAATGGCTCTATTTGCGATATTTCTATCTATTATTTTGGAAATTTATAATTCTTCCGTTTTACTGGATGGAATTTCAATGAGTTAGGTTTATAAGAACTATGAAGTCCTAGTCTTTCAATCAAAGAAAAAATTACTTTAGACTTGGATTTCTAGACCATTCTATTCTGGTAGTTCGACCGTGGAATTTTTTTGTTTCGGTATTTCCGGAATATGAGTGTGTGACTTGTTATAATTGATCCTATTGATAATACATAGAATGGACCTGTTATCTCTATCAAGATGATTCTACCTCGTCGGATATTTATTCTAGTATCTGGAGCACGGAATATATAGAATAGATCAAGAAAAGAAATATTTGAACTATGATTCATACCTACTATTTATTCAGACCTCGCAACCGGACTCAAAAAAAATTCAAATAGGTATTTCCTAAATCAAACGAATTTTATTCCTTCATATTTATTTTGACCGAAGGATAACTCTTTCTCTAGATTTTGTTGAGTCATTACATCCATTCATTCAATAAGTGATCATCAAAGGTTCTTACTCAGAGAACCTTTGAGTTTAGCTTGAGGCTAAATCATCGTGGTTCTAGTATGAATCTGAGGTTTCAATTGATTCATAGGGTCT